AGAATATTAAAGATTCTAACGATTAAAGTAAAAGCGGGTAGCGGGAATCGAACCCGCATCGTTAGCTTGGAAGGCTAGGGGTTATAGTCGACGTTGATTCATCGTTTTTAACGTCTCTAATTCAAAACTGAACGTGAAACTTTGGTTTCATTCGGCTCCTTTATGGAAGATGGATAAATTCCCAGATTCAGACATGAACGAAATAAAAGAATCCGACCCATAACGTCTATGTCAGCTTTGCTGTCTGAATATATTCAGAACAACCCGCTTTCTAGACGATCCCTATAGAAAAGAAAAAGAAGAGGGTTATATTCTAACAATCTTTCTAGTTACTTCGTTCTCTACTTCTATTTGAAATAATCCTTAGGAAAAGCGTTTTGTTTACACCGAGCTAAAACAATTTTTCGATGTCTTTAGTAAACCAAAGACATTGTTTAATAGCTGTTTTGCTTCAATTTCCCCTATATAAATTTTCAATTATATAAATGGAAAATTGAAGATTTAGTTACGATTAGAAATATACTTTTTATCTTTATCCATGGGTCCTTTACTCATACTTATTCAATTGGAAGTATTGATCCAATAAAAAAAAATTATGTTTCGTAATCTCATAATCCAATTTTTCTATTTAAAATAGATTCTTGGATACAAATCACGAGAATGTATATTCTTCCTCGAATTTTTCATTGAGAGGTAAAGGATTCAAGCCTTTTAAGAACTAAAGTTTTTGTTCGGAATGAATATATGAATATTAATCAAACCGAAAGACCCTTTAACTATATAGGGGGTTATAGAACGAATCACACTTTTACCACTAAACTATACCCGCTACAATCCGATTATTGTATATAAATGGACCTTTTGTCGACCCTAATCAAAAGTAACATAAAAGATAAAAAAAAATCATGAAAACAAGAGCGTTTACGTGTTGTATCAGAGGACCTAATGAGATTAGGGAAAGAGGATTTATTTAATTTAAATAACAAAATACCAAGTGTTTTTTTGCCCGAGGTTTTTGACCTATACGTCTCGAACTTAAGCCATAACACAAAAATGGATTGTGTCAAGAAACGACAGTTCCCTTATTTTTTATTAAAACTGGAATAAAAGGACTAACTAAGAAAGAAACGGCACTTTGATTCGATATCATTTGATTCTATATCATAGAAATTTAATTTCTTTTTTTTTTTAATCGCAATAGCAAGCAAGTGTTTTTATTTTTTTTTTCAAAATTAAAAAATCGTTTTATTTATGATTCGTTGGAACAAAAGGGCGGGCCCGGCCTGGTAAGTACTTAGCCGGGCCGTGAAACTAAAAAGCCCCAAATCACGAAATAAAAAAAAAAGTCTATACTATGACGGGCGTTTTCAAGCCTTATTTTTTATAATGTAACATAGTATTATCCTTTTTCAATTGGGAGGAGAGATGGCTGAGTGGACTAAAGCGTCGGATTGCTAATCCGTTGTACGAGTTTTTCGTACCGAGGGTTCGAATCCCTCTCTTTCCGTTTTTGTTAATGACTTGGTATTTTATTTCGAATTTATCGAGAGCTCATTTTTTATTTAATTAGATAGTTAAATAGTTAAAAATGAATACTTAAAGAAGTTTAAAGATGTGGAATATAAAAAATCTTACTAAATAACAGTTTAAAATCAAACAAAGAAAACAAAAACCCTACCCTTTATTCTTCACGTCCAGGATTACGTCCTGGATCATTAGACAGGAATCCGAAGATAAAGAGAGAAACAAAGAATATCACTACCGTGTAAACAAATAGTTTGAGAGTAAGCATTACACAATCTCCAAGATTTTTTTTAGGAAAAAAGAGAATAGATTCTCCACTTTTATACCGCATACCCTACTTTTTTATTTTGACACCAAGAAATGCAGTGGGGTGATCCGGATTTGTCGCGGGTGTACAATACTTTCAATATTTGAATTGAGAGTGTAAGACTTATCTGATCTTATCAATTCTATGCATTTTTTTTTCAAATAAATCATGAATTTATCTGGAACTTTATTAAAAATATCATCGAAAACTTACAGCAGCTTGCCAAACAAAGGCTAAGAGAAAAAAGAACAGAGGTATTACTGGCATAATATCTACAATTGGATTCAAAAAAGCGTAGGCTTCAGGCAATTTGGCGACGAAAAAATTACTGGAAAAAAGAGCAGAATTAAGGTAGATATAGATTAAACTAAATATATTAAGCATAACAAACATTTTATTTTGGGGATAATTGTATTTATTTTGATTGAGTTATTAATAAATTGAGTTTTTTATTATTATAAATATGTTATTATTGATAGAAGAAAAAAATGAATAAAAAGAAAATAAGATAGACCAAAAAACTTTCTTTGATTTGAACTCACCCAATCAAAAATCCTTCTATATCTCAAATCAAAAGAGAATAGAATAAATCATACTTTCGTACAATATCTTAATTGAATTATATGTAATGATCAATAAATTCAGTTAAATTCTATGTCTACGTGTATAAAAATTTTAGTAATCCATTTTCTAAATAATAGATATTTAGACTGGAGTTGACGAATAACCCGTACCAATATTAGTGTTTATTAGTGTCTAATAGAAAAAATGGGGCGTGGCCAAGTGGTAAGGCAACGGGTTTTGGTCCCGCTATTCGGAGGTTCGAATCCTTCCGTCCCAGATCATACCCCGTCTATGATTATTATTAATATAATAATCACATTATATTAATTATTAATTTTTAATATAATTTTAAAATATATATCATAATATGATTAAATATATATTAATATATTAATAAAAATTGCCTTTGCGAACAGTCTATTCTATTAAGAATAGAATATTGGTATAGAATGTGATTAGTATTTATTTTTTTAATAATCTTCGGAATCGTATCTTTTTCATAAATTTCATCGAGTTCAAATAACACGCATATGAAATAGGAAATTAAATAAATTTGCGATTCGTTAAGTTAAATAGTACCTGTTTGACAAATTTTACAGTATAAATCGTAAAAAATAACAACATAAATTTTCAATCTTCCCTTACATCAGTGTTTTTTTATCTATCTTTTTTTACTCACAGATGGTTTAATCCAATATAATATGGATTTATCTCTCTCTTACTGATGATAAAAAATGAAAAGTCCTTGCTGAAAAACTATATGTTATGCAAAATACAAATAATTGTATCGGATAGGGAATTTTTCAATCAATTAAATCTTTGTAACGAACTCTTATGAGTTCTTGGTACTTGAAGACGTGTGAAATTGTTGAATTTATCCTATCACTATTACGTTACTTGAAGATACAGATTCAAAATAACTTGTTTATTCGTGTTATATTAGTTATAATTAGTTAACTAATTATAGTTTTACAAAAAAATATTCGATATTTTAAAATTTTAAATATCGAATGATATAAATAAAAAATAGAAAAAGTTTAGAAAATAAAATTTCTATTTTATAGAATTTCCACTATTTAATTCTAAATATTTAATTCTATTAATCTAATTAAATAGGGTTAAATAGATTGCTATGTACCGACCGAACCAATGATTATTCATGATTCCATAATTGAATCAATTACATATGGGTTCCAAACCAAAGGAATGTTATGGTAAAACTTCGTTTAAAACGATGTGGTAGAAAGCAACGTGCGACTTGAAGGACATGATCCGCTGTGGAGTCTTACATCCACCATTTTTTTATATATTATATAGGAATGAAAGTGCTCTTGGCTCGACATCATTTGTTCTGTTACGCTGTAACCCTCTTTTTTTTGGGGGGGGGGGTGATGTAATATAGTACAGGATGGAGCTCGGGTAGAAAGATTTTTTTTTCAGGGGCAAGAATCTAGGGTTAGTATCAATCAGGGGGGGGGGTGATGTAATATAGTACAGGATGGAGCTCGGGTAGAAAGATTTTTTTTTCAGGGGCAAGAATCTAGGGTTAGTATCAATCAATAAATTGGAACAACTTCGTAAGTATATTTTCGATACATAAACCTAAAAGGTCCTATTCGAAAAATTTCCAATTCAAAAGGAAGGTGTATTACGCAGGAATCAACCATTCGTATGATTCTTTGACAGAAAGAAATCACAAAAAATGATATGTTGCTGCCGTTTTGAAAGGATTTAAAGATCACCGAAGTAATGTCTAAACCCAATGATTTAAGGTAAAGATCCTGGAACAAGTAAATACCTTTTTCAATTGTCTTAATAACTGAAGAATCGAAATAGATTCTAAAGGAGACAGACAATAAAAGGGTTAGAGACCACTCAATAAATGAAATATCTAAAAGGGTTCTCTTTTGAATTATTTCAGAGTTATCCAACTTGAGTTATGAGGGTGCAAATACGACTAATTTTATTTTTGATTGGATAAGAATAACAAAAAAAAAGTACTTAAATCTATAGTCTAATTAATTTGATGATTTTATGGATATATTTGATATTGTAATTAGATACATAGACATAATTTCGAATTTTCTCGAGCCGTACGAGGGGAAAACTTCTTATACGTTTCTAGGGGGGGTATTATTCATCTATCCCAATGAGCCATTTATCGAATTGTTGCAATTGATGTTCGATCCCGACGAGAGGGAAGAGATCTTCGGAAAGTGGGTTTTTATGATCCGATAAAGAATCAAATCTATTTAAATGTTCCTGCTATTCTAGATTTCCTTGAAAAAGGCGCTCAACCTACAGGAACTGTTCATGATATTTTAAAAAAGGCAGGGGTTTTTACGGAACTTCGCCTTAATCAATAAACAAAATTCAATTAATGAAATAAAATATAAATAAAGAAGGTGTGGGTGACTTGTATATAGCTTTGTATAACCTTTTCTTTGCTAGTTCCTCTTTTGTTCTATTCATATCATACTTCCGTTTAGTATTGTATTGTTACTTTTAGTATTGTTACTATAGAATAGTGTCGTTTATTTATAACGACAAAAAATGGATTTCTATTTTGTTGATATAATAATGGATCCAATAATTTTAAATCGAAAGAAAATAGTATAGAAAAATATCAAGTGAATAAATACTAAATGATATAGAAGAAATTGGGTCTATAGACATAAAAATTTGCATTACCGTCAATGGGGTTATTTTCGTTGGAACTCTATGAACAAAAAAAAAACAAAGGATCAAACCGGTTTATTTTAGTTATTGAATAAACCTCATTTTTTATACTTCTCCCCCGTCTTCCTTAATTTAGTCTTCCACCTATATTATATATAGTGCCAATCCAACACAAGTCCTTAGTTTTTTTATTAAATTTGATTAATTTTAATTGATTGAAATCATAATTGTTAGTTCGATTTAGAATTTGTTTTATCTTTTGTATGCTTTTCTCACTATTCATATTGACAACAGTGTATCAAATAAATATAATCCGATCGTGGATAAATGGATCCATTTATCCCTGTTCCATAGATTTTATTTCATTCAAATAATGGGTTTTTGGATTTTCTGTCATACAAGAAGTCTTTTTTGATTAAGATTTAAATAAATAAAACTCGATATATATTAATTAATGGATAATATAAGAGACAATAGGTGGTCTATAAATATTTGAAAATCTTTGACTTTAATCCCTATTTTATCTTTTATCTGATAATTTTTTGTATTTTCGTCGGATTTGTTCATTTTTATTATGTTCAGAGTGGATTAGAATTTTTTTTTTCATTTTTTTGGTTTGATTGCGTTGTGCCATTCAATTTCGTTATTTATTAGGATTCTGATTGTATCTACACATTCTAATTCGTTTTTGGGGGTTGCTAACTCAACGGTAGAGTACTCGGCTTTTAAGTGCGGCTAGCATCTTTTACACATTTGTATGAAGCAACAGATTCGTCCATACCATCGGTAGAGTTTGTAAGACCACGACTGATCCTGAAAGGAATGAATGGAAAAAGCAGCATGTCGTAGCAATGGATAATTCTGAGAATATTTCATTCTTACTGAATAGGTTCCAAATCTTATTTCAATTGTTTAAATTCGTGGTGTCTAACAATTTTTGAAAAAGAATCTTTTGGGGGTCGAGTGAATAAATGGGTAGAACCTTACTATAAGGTTACAATTATAGGTAAATAAAAAGTAACGAGCTTCTGTTCTTCAGTTTTGAATGATTACCCCATCTAATTAGACGTTAAAAATATATTAGTGCTTAATGCGGGAAAGGCTTTTCTGATGAGTGGATTAGAAATTTATTATGAGTCCTAACTATTAGCTATTCCCCTTTATGGGGTAGAGATAAATGTGTAGAAGAAGGCAGTATATTGATAAAGAGATTTTTTTTTCAAAAATCAAAAGAGCGATTGGATTGAAAAAATAAAGGACTTCTAACTATCTTGTTATCCTATAAATGAACATAAGGGGCTAGAGAGTCCGTTAATGAGTTTGACCGAGGTATCTAGTTTTTTCTTACTATAAAATACCTTGTTTTGACTGTATCGTACTATGTATCGTTTGATAACCCAATAAATTACCTATTTCTTTTCTGGTTCAATTCAAATCGAATTTTAAATGGAAGAATTTCAAGGATATTTAGAATTAGATAGATCTCAGCAACATGACTTCCTATACCCACTTATCTTTCGGGAGTATATTTATGCACTTGCTCATGATCGTGGTTTAAATAGATCCGTTTTGTTGAATAATGTAGGTTATGACAAGAAATTTAGTTTACTAATTATAAAACGTTTAATTACTCGAATGTATCAACAGAATAATTTTCTTATTTCCGTTAATGATTCTAATCAAAATAGATTTTTGGGGTACAACAAAAATTTGTATTCTCAAATGATATCGGAGGGGTTTGCAGTCATTGTAGAAATTCCGTTTTCCCTAAGATTAGTATCTTCCTTAAAGGAGACGGAAATCGTAAAATCTTATAATTTACGATCAATTCATTCAATATTTCCTTTTTTCGAGGACAAATTACCACATTTAAATTATGCATCAGATGTACTAATACCCTACCCCATTCATCTGGAAATCTTGGTTCAAAACCTTCGATACTGTGTGAAAGATCCCTCTTCTTTGCATTTATTACGGCTCTTTCTTCACGAGTATTCTAATTGGAATATTTTTATTACGCCAAAAAAATCTATTTTTGCAAAAAGTAATCCAAGATTATTCTTGCTCCTATATAATTCTTATGTATGGGAATCCGAATCCATTTTACTTTTTCTCCGTAACCAATCTAATCATTTACGATTAACCTCTTCTGGTATCTTTTTTGAGCGAATATGTTTTTCTGAAAAAATAAAATATCCTGTTGAAGAAGTCTTTGCTAACGATTTTCCGGCCACTTTATGGTTCTTCAAGGATCCTTTTATGCAGTATGTTAGATATAGAGGAAAATCTATTCTGGCATCAAAAGAGACTCCTCTTCTAATGAATAAGTGGAAATATTATCTTGTCAATTTTTGGCAATGTCATTTTTATGTATGGTCTCAACCAGGAAGAATTCATATAAACCTATTATCCAAGCATTCCCTTGA